TGTTCAAAAAATGATTCGCAAAGAAAAGAAGAAAGATGTTTTTACTGATTTTTGAGTAGAATTCGATTGTGAAGTGCATAATATAATGAAGGCTTTATTTAGTAAAGGCGGGGGATATCTAGAATATCTGTCTTTTCTTGTATTGCCGTTCTATTTGGGGCAGGGCGGGTCGTGCTCTATCAAAACCAAATTTCTATTCAATGAAAAATTGAAGTATGATAATTTTCTGAAAATTCTCTTCTCTATAGGCAAGATATAAACATATATAACATATCTAAATAATAGATATCTGTGTAACAATTTCTGTTCTGGGGTTTACATATACTAAGAATTGTTGTTATAATTCAAAATGAGAAGGGTTTTTTGATTGCAAAAATCAATAAACTACTAATTAGTTATGTATCAATTTGTATTTTAGTTATGTATCAATTTGTATTAATTTGTATTTTCGTCATTAGAATTAGAGGAAAACAAAATTTTGAGATTCAAATCCAAGAATCCTTCATAAATTCGCAGTCAGCAGTCAATAGTTAATGGTTCCAATTTGTCATAAATTTGAACTTTTACGACGGAAAATCCACATTTTCTTTTTCATTCAATAGAAAAGTGAGAGAAAGTTTTTAGCATTGTGGATTTTTTTTGAGATACTATACAATAAATCCAAGGGATGGATCAAATCAAATAACAAGGGGGAAGGATTTCTTTTAGGTTTTAGGATTTTAGGAAAGGGTTAAGGAAAACAGGACTCAAGATGCAAGTACAATAAAAAAAGCAGTTCAGTAATCCAGGAACATTTTCAGCTATTTTGTATCATTTTGGCGGCATGGCCGAGTGGTAAGGCGGGGGACTGCAAATCCTTTTTCCCCAGTTCAAATCCGGGTGTCGCCTGATCAACAAAAGACTCGAAATATCTTCTTCTATTGATATAACTCGCCGAATTATTCCCCAGCAGAAGCAGAGGAAAGGACTGTTCATACTTGTTTACTTCTAAGCATCTGGTCTGGGTGGGGTTTTTCTAAAAAAATGTAAATCTTTGCATCTAGGATTCAAAGAAATATTCTATATAGTAGAGGGGCTATCAAGACTTCGGGGTTTCCTTCTACTACTAATACTAATGTCGTGTCTAATGACTGGATCTTGAACTAGATTGGAGAGCCTGATAGGAAATCTAATTCAATTAATAATTAATAGTTGTAGTGGTGGAAAGGGGTGGAAGATACTTTATATACGACGGACTCGCGAGAATCTCTGGGTGCTCAGGCATATTGATTGGATAGATAATTTACTTTTATAGAAGAAGGGTCTATAGGGATATGTAGTCTATTAGGGGTATGTAATAGATAGTGATTTATGTTTTTATGCTTTTTACTTACGAAACTTAGGAAGATCAACAACAAAAAAAAGAATAGGCCCTATGATTACTACATTTGATTTTCCATTAATAACATTCCCTTGAGATGTTACTATGTATTTTTGTATTTTTCTTGTGTTTCATCTTTCCCAATTAGAAATCATATAGGAATTTCTTATGAGTAGATTTATTGGATTGCTTTCTCCATAGTGTTCGATCAGAATCCCTTTTTGACTCTGCGCCATCGATTCCACTATTATTAGTAAGGAAAATGGGATAATTTATTCATATTTATAGAAATAGGGGACATAATTCACATGGATATAGTAAGTCTCGCTTGGGCTGCTTTAATGGTAGTCTTTACATTTTCCCTTTCACTCGTAGTGTGGGGAAGAAGTGGACTCTAGAGGTACTACTAATTGTTGAGTTGAGGAATCAAACCGTATCAATTAATTGTTTTATAGATCGTTCGGCAACGCGTTTTGAACTATTTCAAATCAAAATATCTTCATTTCGAATTCAATTGGATTCGAATTGAGTAATGTATTATATGAATCGTATTCTTTCAATCAAACAGGATAATGATTCCCATGTTTGTATTTCAAAAGGGATCCAGATGATAGGAAATTTATTCCAACCGAATTCTTCTGAAATTTTCTCTTTCAATATCAACGGATTCTTACCAGACTTAGAGATGGATACTGAGTAAGACCGGACCCCCTTTTTTTCTTTTTGTTTTTGTGATCTGTTTCCCTCTTTACTGTTCAAAGAAGAAGTCCTTTTTTTTATTTTTAAGTGTATACACACTTTCTATGAGAAAAAATATATACTATATACAAAAATATATACTATATACATAGTATAGTGGTTGTCTAACGAGATACTATGCATAATAAGATCTTACTTCAGGCGAGTCACATATTGTGCATTTACCGCCTGTTTTCTAATTTTCGAAATTAGATTTGATTTATGCTTTACTTTATCGACTCGTTTCATATAATGGTTCAGGCCTTAAAATCTGTGAGGTTTATTCTTCCTTTTCGAAATCCGAAGAAGTAATTGATTGAACCATTGACAGGAATTCTACGGGCACTTCTTCCGCGGAATACTAAAAAAAAGATTACTGCGTGATTTTATTAGCCCATATCTCTTTTCCTTCATTGAGTTGATTCTTTCGATAGATACCGAGATTCGGATTGGAAATCATAAAAAATCTAGTAATTCGAACCATAAGACATAAGAGTAAGGCGATTATTTCAGATTGATCGGAACAAATAGATGTAGCAAATAACTAGAATTGGGTGCTAGGTCAATTCCATATGTGGAATTGATATCCACATATATGAAGATAATATTCTAGATTGATCTATATTAGGATCAGCCTCTATCTTTATACTAGAGTGTAACTTTCTACATTGTACAACTTTAATACACTACAATAACACTAAAAGCTAGATAGTATGGTAAGAAAGAAATATATGAATCTTTCTTTCTTACCATACTATCGGATCTCATAGAATACTATTAATTAGAGTCCAGTCATTTAAGACGCGAAATTGGAATACTTTTCATTTGATTTCGTCAATTTTTGATAAGAACTCAGAAGTTCAGTTTCATTCAAATTAATTCATAACTAATTAATCATTTTGACTGACTGTTTTTACATAAATAATAAGTAGAAAAGCGGTAGGAACTAAAATGAATAGTGCTGTAGCAATAAATGCAAGAATATTTACTTCCATAATCTCATCGTTTTTTTTTTACTTCACAATAACTCGGGATTTAATCCCATAGAGACGATAAATCTTTTGCCTGTAAATTCAATGAATGAATTACCTCTCGATGATCTTGAATCGGATCAATATCATGAATAACAATATCGGAGCTATCAAATCAATTCGTTGTCGAGAATTGAATAGTATAACATAGGAAGTTCTTTTATCCATACCGAATCCAAACTCGGATTCCTGAACCCATCCAAAATTCCTTTATTTATCATTTGTTTCCCTTCTTTTTTTCTATAACCTACCTTACGTCTTCCTTCCTTGTACAATCATCTGATGAAGTATCATCAGACTGCCCTTCCACTTCCATTAATTAGATAGTTACAAACCCAAACACACAAAAAAAAACGAAACAAAATGGAAAAATAGGAAAGAAAAAATGATTCATTCCCTTGCTAATGCTAAGAGGAGTGGGATCTTTGATTGATCTGTCTTTTATCTTCCTTCCGTAGATTAGATTATTAGTGCTGGGACATATATATATCAAATATATATCAAAAGTTCCGTGTGCAATTTGAGTGAAATCCCTTTTTTTAACTTTAATTTAAATTAATTAGTAATTGAGGTTAGACAAAAACGGAGCCAGAAAGAGAAATTTTTTAATCTGGCAAAGGATTCTACCAGGGGAATTCCGTTTGTGTATGTGCGCCCCAAAAACCTATAGTACTCTATTCCATTACACGGATCAGAAGCAATCGAAAAACCAGACCCCGTATTTCTTGGAATACTGAAATAGAAAATGCTACCAATAATTGTACTAATCCACCCGCATATGTCTTTCTTTCTCCTACCAAAAGGAAAGAAAAACGAAATAAGGATCCCCTCCTCTTTGGGAATGAAATTCTGCCCCCGGCCCCATCATAATCATAAAAGGGGAGAGATGAATTGATGCATTTATTGGATCCGTCGGGACTGACGGGGCTCGAACCCGCAGCTTCCGCCTTGACAGGGCGGTGCTCTGACCAATTGAACTACAATCCCAGGGAAATAAGGGATCTAGCAGAAAATTTGATTCTTTTTTTATCTCCGTTTTTTATCTCCGTATCGGGTATTTCTGAAGGACAAGGGGGTTATAGCACCTCATGGTAGATTGGCGAATGAAATTATTGGGCCGAGCTGGATTTGAACCAGCGTAGACATATTGCCAACGAATTTACAGTCCGTCCCCATTAACCGCTCGGGCATCGACCCAGGAAGAAGAAATTTTAGGCTTATTGGTAATCCATGATCAACTTCCTTTCGTAGTACCCTACCCCCAGGGGAAGTCGAATCCCCGCTGCCTCCTTGAAAGAGAGATGTCCTGAACCACTAGACGATGGGGGCTTACTTACCCAACCGCGACCATACTATGATCATAGTATGAACAGTTTTTTGAAATTGTCAATATAATGGAATGGTATGATTAAATCCGAGGGATCTTTTCGTTTCTCAGAATTACATAGAATTTTTTGATTTTACTCTAGACTTGTTGCTAGGTAAATACTTTTTTATTCAAAAATGAGCCACCAGCCACTATGAGTCTACTGTATGTACTTATGGATATATACTTATATATATATGGATATATACTTATATATATAATATATTTACATATAGATCTTTTTTCTACATAGTGACTACTTCAGGAATTAAATAAAACAGGCCCTTTTAACTCAGCGGTAGAGTAACGCCATGGTAAGGCGTAAGTCATCGGTTCAAATCCGATAAGGGGCTTTGGTTTTTTCATAAAACTCCATTCGTAGTATTCATATTATAAGGGAGAATAGAGATATTATTAATATTTGGAATAAAATAAAAAAGTAACCAACCGGATAATACGTTATCATTATACTGAGTTATAGTATAGTAGTTAGAAAGTTGAGCAT